GTTATCATAGCTTACGCTCCAAAGCATAGCACTGAAAATGCTAAGACGGTTATCCTGATTTAACACAAGGTCTTGGTCTTGAACCTCCTATTACTTCCCCCCCCTAACTATACATGCAAGCCTCACCACAACAGTGAAACAGCCCACCACAATCTAACACGGAGCCGGTATCAGGCATCACCGACGACACCAAGCAACATAAGCCACACCCACACGGGCCAGCAGCAGTAACTAACATTAGGCCATAAGTGCTAACTTGACCTAGCAAGGGGTCACACTAGGGCCGGTTAATCTCGTGCCAGCGACCGCGGTTACACGACAGACCCAAGATAATAGCATCGGCGTAAGGCACGACTAGATAATAGTACAACATATTTGGGAGAAATAAAACCGGGCTGTAAAAAGCCATAAGCCCTATGAACCACAGCCCTAATACTTAAACCATTTCAACTCGTGAAAATAGGAATACAAACTAAGATTAGATACCTTACTATGCCTAACTTAACATACAATAGACAACCAATTGTTCGCCAAACAACTACGAGTAAAAACTTAAAACTTAAAAGACTTGACGGTACTTCACATCACCCTAGAGGAGCCTGTCTAATAACCGATACCCCACGATTAACCCAACCCCCCCCAGCCAAACAGTCTATATACCGCCATCGCCAGCTTACCTTGTGAAAGGAACAAAGTAAACGCAACAGCCACCACTAATACGATAGGTCGAGGTGTAACTAATGGGTGGGAAATAAAGATGGGCTACATTTTCTAATCCAGAAAATACGAATAGACTATGAAAATAGAAACCGAAGGCGGATTTAGCAGTAGGGTAAGGACAAAATGCTTAACCGAAATAAACGCAATGAAGTGCGTACACACCGCCCGTCATCCCTGTCAAAAACAATAAAACTTCATAAACATATATAAACTAATAAACAGGGCAAGTCGTAACATGGTAAGCGTACTGGAAAGTGCGCTTAGAAACAAAAAGTAGCTTATCAAAAGCATTCGGCCTACACTCGAACGATATTACACCATAATCTTTTTGAGCTTAACATAGACTATACAAAAATCCATAAACAAAAAAACAAACCATTTGACAAACAAAGTAGATGAGATCGAACAGCAAACATACACAAAGTACCGCAAGGGAAATAAATTCAAGCAAAAAACAGCAAAGACAAACCCTTGTACCTTTCGCATCATGGTTTAGCAAGCTAACCAGGACAAGAAGAATCAAAGTCCACACCCCCGAAACCAGATGAGCTACTTTAAAGTAGCCCAACGAGCTCACCCTTCTCTGTGGCAAAAGAGTGGGAAAACTTAAAAGTAGAAGTGAAACGCTTATCGAATCTGGAGATAGCTGGTTACCTAACAAAAGAACTTTAGTTCTACTTTAGACCAAACACATACACAATCATTTACCTAAAGATAATCAATAGAGGTACAGCTCTATTGAAACAGGAAACAACCTGAATTTGAGAAAAACTGCTAACACATAAACCAGTAGGCCTTAAAGCAGCCATCAAAAAAAATATCGTTAAAGAATTAACATTAAAATCCCAGAACCAACCAAAAACTCCAAACAAACTAAAGGTAAATCCATAATAATGGATATAATAATGCTAAAACTAATAATAAGAATTATTCTCTACACGCACCCATCCACTAGAAACGGAAAAACCACTAGCCATTAACAGACCACAATAGGCAACCAACAAAACAATACCCATCTCCACACAAACTGTGACCCCGACACAGGAGCGTTAAAAAGAAAGATCGACTATTATAAAAGGAACTCGGCAACCAAAAACCCCAACTGTTTAACAAAAACATAACCTTTAGCCAAACAAATATTAAAGGCAACGCCTGCCCAGTGAACAATTAAACGGCCGCGGTATCCTAACCGTGCAAAGGTAGCATAATCATTTGTCTATTAACTGTAGACCTGTATGAAAGGCAAAATGAGGGTTTAACTGTCTCTTATAATAAATCTATTAAACTGATCTACTAGTAAAAAAGCTAGAATATCCACATAAGACCAGAAGACCCTGTGAAGCTTAAACTAAACTATTAAACCCCATAATAACTACTTTCGGTTGGGGCGACCTTGGAAACAAAAAGAACTTCCAAATAGACGTGACACATCACACACATAGGCCTACAAGCCAACAAATGACCCAGTACTACTGATAATTGAACAAAGTTACTCCAGGGATAACAGCGCCATCTTCTTCAAGAGCCCATATCAAAAAGAAGGTTTACGACCTCGATGTTGGATCAGGACATCCTAATGGTGCAGCCGCTATTAAGGGTTCGTTTGTTCAACGATTAATGTCCTACGTGATCTGAGTTCAGACCGGAGCAATCCAGGTCGGTTTCTATCTATGATGCACTATACCCAGTACGAAAGGATCGGTATAATAAAGCCAATACTAAAAGCATGCTTTAACATAAACCATAATCAAAAACTATCATCCTATTAAACCAAGACAAGGTTAATTAAGATCATCAAACATAATCATCGCATTACTAATAAACATCACCAACTCATTACTATACATTCTCTCTATTCTCATCGCCGTCGCATTCCTCACCCTAATAGAACGAAAACTCCTAGGATTTATACAACACCGAAAAGGGCCCAACCTTGTGGGGCCCTTTGGACTACTACAACCAATTGCAGACGGACTAAAATTAATTACCAAAGAAGCAACAAAACCCACCCTATCTTCACCAATCCTCTTTACCGCTTCCCCTATCCTAGCCCTAACCCTAGCACTCACATCTTGAGCTCCAATTCCAATACCATCACCCCTCACCAACATAAACTTGGGGTTATTATTCATTATAGCCATATCAGGAATATTCACCTATGCCATTTTATGGTCGGGTTGATCCTCAAACTCAAAATACCCACTAATAGGGGCAATACGGGCTGTAGCCCAAATCATTTCATATGAAGTCACACTTGGTCTGATCATTATCTCAATAGCCACAATCACCGGAGGTTACTCCTTAACAATATTCATAGAAACACAAGAACACCTGTGATTACTTCTACCATCTTGACCACTAGCTATAATATGATTCACATCAACACTAGCAGAAACTAACCGGTCCCCCTTTGACCTGACAGAAGGTGAATCAGAACTAGTTTCCGGATTTAATGTGGAATTCTCCGCCGGGCCATTCGCATTACTATTTCTAGCAGAATACACTAATATTCTAATAATAAACACTCTATCTTCTACAATATTTATGAATCCCGGCACAACAAACCCAGAACTGTTCACAATCAACCTAATAACAAAAACAGTAATACTCACAACCATATTCCTATGAGTACGAGCCTCCTACCCACGATTCCGCTATGATCGACTAATACACCTACTATGAAAACAATACCTGCCCATTACCCTAGCCATATGCCTGCTTAACACCGCCTCATCCGCAGCATTATGCGGAACTCCACCACAATGGAAGCGTACCCAAGCAGGGACTGCCTTGATAAAGTAGACACGGAGTATAATACTCCCGCCTCCCTGAAATAAAAGCTCTTCAGGACCCCCCCCCTACCCCCCCCCTACCACTACCCAGTTTCGACTAATGTACTTGACTACATTTTAGTCTTTACTTTGCTATGTATAATCGTACATTAATGGCTTGCCCCATTCATATAAGCTCGTAACCTTCAGTAATTATCTGTTGAGTCAATTTGCCTAATGGACAAACCTGTTCTCCCTCATTTTTTAACGTTCCATTCATATGTAAGGGTTCCTATTCTTGGTAACCATGACTATCCTGTTCCAAATGGGGTCCCATGCCCTAGCCCTGCCCGTGAAATCCTCTATCCTTCCTTCCTAGATACACAGTCCTGCGTTTCACGGACATAGATCGTAACTCCTCCCAATATGCCTTTTAACAGGCCACTGGTTACACCTTCAAGATCATCTCAACGGCCCGGAACCATCCCTCCCTACTTGCTTTTTAAGAGGCCTTTGGTCGCACCCTTTATATTGGTACATTCACCCTCATGTTCTTATCACGTATGCCAGCTCCACCCCTGGTTGTTTTTTTTATCTCTACCTTTCACCTTACACCTCGATGCTCGTTACCGTTACCCCTCACCGGGGTAGACATCCCAGTCCGGGTGGCGCGCGATTCTTGGCCTGGCACATTCCCTATATGGATACATCTCTTAATGCTTTGTAGACATATTTTTCTCTTGTCCCGAAATCCCCACAAAATTTTATTATAGAATTCCCGTTGTAAAAAATTTTTTTTAGCCCTAATTAAAAAAAATCGAAATAACGCATACGAAAAACTACAATAAACCCCCGTATCCTAAGATACACCTTAAACTACTCACATTTCTACCCCCCTCCTTATTATTATTAAATTTCGGGTTCTAATTTATTAATCCGATATTTTACTATCTTTTCTCGCCGGAGGATCCTATATAAAAATAGTTCCCCCTCAGAGATAATGATGTTTCCTCCTAATATATTAAGGTAGCAAAGTCAGGCTATGCAACAGGCTTAAAACCTCAATACAGGTGTTCAAATCATCTCCTTAATACTAGAAAACCAAGACTCGAACTTGGACTAGAAAGATCAAAACTTTCAATACTACCAATATACTACCTTCTAGTAGGGTAAGCTAAACAAGCTGTCAGGCCCATGCCCCGAAAATGCCACTAGGCCCCTACTAATTAACCCAATATCCTGACTTATCATCACAACAAGCATCATTCTAAGCACTTCCATAATCACATCAACAACGCACTGATTAATAACATGAGCATGCCTAGAAATCAATACTCTGTCTATAACCCCGGTAATCTCCAAGCCAAACCACCCACGAGCAACAGAAGCGGCAACAAAATACTACCTAACCCAAATCATCGCTTCAACAACAATACTATTTGCAGCCACAATAAACGCCCTAAACACCTCAAACTGAGAAATACACCTCACAACAGAACCAACAACAACAATCATTACTTTAACCCTAATATTAAAAATAGCAGCAGCACCGTTCCACTTCTGACTTCCGGAAGTATCACAAGGAGCAACAACCATAACAACCCTAACAATCTTAACATGACAAAAAATCGCACCTCTCACAATCCTACTAAATACCAACAATAAAACTAGCACAACACTACTACTCACATCCGCCACCTTGTCAATTATAATCGGGGGGCTTGGTGGCCTCAACCAAACCCAACTACGAAAACTAATAGCATTTTCATCAATCGCCCACACAGGTTGAATCTTAGCAACACTCCCCATAGCACCAAATATCTCACTACTAACCTTTTTACTCTACATTATAACCACAACCCCAATCTTCTTAACCATAAATATCACAATATTAACCACAATAAAAGATATAGGAATAGCATGAACTACTTCACCAACCCTAATACTACTGTTCTCAATAACAATTCTATCAATGGGAGGACTACCACCAATAACAGGATTCATACCAAAATGGCTAATTCTAAATAAACTAATTCACCTAAATATAACAATCGAAGCTACACTAATAGCCGTGACCTCCCTACTTAGCCTGTATATTTATATACGGCTAATATATATAACATCAATAACCACACCGCCACACACCACCCTAACACCAATAAAATGACGAACAGTACACAAAAAACACCCGGTACTAACCTCAATACTAACAACAGCAACAACAATACTACTGCCTCTATCCCCAAACATATAGAAACTTAAGTTATACAAACTAGAGGCCTTCAAAGCCCCCAAAAAAGACCGCTTTAGTTTCTGCTAGAGCTTGCAGATTCACCACATCTCCTGCTTGCAACACAGATATTTTAATTAAACTAAAGCTCCTAGATTAGCGGGCCTCGATCCCACAAACAACTAATTAACAGCTAGCTGTCCAAACCGGCGGACCTTAACCTAGCTTCTCCGTTTTTGGGCGGAAGGAAAAAACGGAGAAACCCCGGGCAGCTGCCAACCTCAGATTTGCAGTCTGACATGATTACACCTCGAGGTTGTGGTAGCAAGGGGGTATCCTGTGTGTAGTTTTACAGACTACCGCTTAAATCAGCCATACTACCTGTGTTTATCACTCGTTGACTTTTCTCAACAAACCACAAAGATATCGGAACCCTTTACCTACTATTTGGTGCCTGGTCCGGCTTGATCGGAGCCTGCCTAAGCATCTTAATGCGAATAGAGCTAACACAACCCGGAGCCCTTTTCGGAAGCGACCAGATCTTTAATGTCCTAGTTACAGCCCATGCATTTATTATAATTTTCTTTATGGTCATACCAGTTATGATCGGGGGGTTCGGCAACTGACTAATCCCACTAATAATCGGAGCCCCAGATATAGCTTTCCCCCGTATAGACAATATAAGCTTTTGACTACTACCGCCAGCACTACTTCTTCTACTCTCCTCCTCATATGTAGAAGCCGGAGCCGGTACAGGCTGAACAGTATATCCTCCCCTATCAGGAAATCTAGTACACTCCGGCCCATCAGTGGACTTAGCAATCTTCTCCCTACATTTGGCAGGAGCCTCGTCCATCCTGGGAGCAATCAACTTTATTACAACATGCATTAACATAAAACCTAAATCCATACCAATATTCAACATCCCCTTATTCGTCTGGTCGGTATTAATCACCGCCATCATATTACTGTTAGCCCTACCAGTACTAGCGGCAGCGATTACCATACTACTAACAGATCGAAACCTCGATACCTCTTTTTTTGATCCGAGCGGGGGGGGAGATCCAGTTCTATTCCAACACCTATTCTGATTCTTCGGCCACCCAGAAGTATACATTCTCATTCTTCCCGGATTCGGTATTATTTCAAGCATTATCACATTCTATACCGGGAAAAAAAATACATTCGGATACACAAGCATAATCTGAGCAATAATATCCATCGCAATCTTAGGCTTTGTCGTGTGGGCACACCACATATTCACCGTGGGCTTAGACATCGATAGCCGTGCCTACTTCACAGCAGCAACAATAATCATCGCAATCCCAACTGGTATTAAAGTATTCGGCTGACTTGCCACCCTAACTGGGGGTCAAATCAAATGACAAACCCCAATCTACTGAGCCCTTGGGTTCATTTTCTTATTTACCGTAGGCGGGATAACAGGAATCATCCTGGCAAACTCATCACTTGATATTGTCCTACACGACACTTACTATGTAGTGGCACATTTCCACTATGTACTTTCCATGGGAGCAGTATTTGCCATTATGGGGGGACTAACCCACTGATTCCCCCTGTTCACCGGATACACACTAAACGCAACTATAACAAAAACCCAATTCTGAGTTATATTCGCTGGAGTAAACATAACATTCTTCCCACAACACTTTTTAGGCTTATCCGGAATACCCCGACGATACTCCGACTTTCCGGATGCCTTCACCCTATGAAACACCATCTCATCAATCGGGTCTACTATTTCGATAGCAGCCGTACTAATATCCTTATTCATCGTATGAGAAGCCCTTACATACAAACGAGAGCTAAAACCACAACTAGGAAAAAAAACACATGTCGAATGGTTCTTTGGAACCCCGCCACCACACCACACCCATACCGAACCTACATTTATACTGAACAACTCTTACGCCCCAATTCGAAACCTCATCACCTATATAGAATGACCCTGGCCCGAGAAAGGGCAGGGTCTACTCTGCCACCTGTTAATTTCAAGTTAACCGCATACTATGCTTTCTTCCCGAGAACCTAGTAAAACATGTATTACGTGGCTTTGTCGTGGCCAAATCACAACCATTTGTGGCTCTCATATGCCATACGCAGCCCAACTATCACTACAAGAAGCCACTGGACCAACAATAGAAGAAGTAGTATTCCTACATGACCACGTTCTATTACTTACATGCCTAATATCATTAGTAATTATAATATTCGCTCTAACAGCAACCATAACAACCCTAACCCACAACGACCCTACAGAAGAAGTCGAACAACTAGAAGCGGCTTGAACCGCAGCCCCAATTATAATCCTTATCCTAACAGCCCTACCATCAGTTCGATCTCTTTACCTAATAGAAGAAGTATTTGACCCGTATCTTACTATCAAAGCAACAGGCCATCAGTGATACTGAAACTACGAATATTCAGATGAAACTAAAATCTCATTTGATTCCTATATAATTCATACAAAAGACCTACAAAACGGCTCCCTACGACTGCTAGAAGTAGACCACCGCATAACCATACCCACAAACTTACAAGCCCGAATTGTAGCAACTGCTGAAGACGTACTACACTCCTGAACAGTTCCATCACTTGGAGTAAAAGTAGACGCCGTTCCTGGACGCCTAAACCAAATCCCACTAGCCGCATCACGAGTGGGAGTTTTCTTCGGCCCATGCTCAGAGATCTGCGGAGCAAATCACAGCTTTATGCCAATCGCAGTAGAAGCCATCCCACTACACCACTTCGAACAATGACTTACCATAGAACAATCATTGAGAAGCTTCTTATAGCGTTAGCCTTTTAAGTTGAAGAAGAAATACTGTTTCCTCAATGAAATGCCACAGCTCGATACAATCTATCTCCTTATAATCTTTCTATGAACTTGACTTATACTGTATTTAACTACAAAAAAAATCAACATATTCCTTATAACAACAGGACCAAAAAAACAACCAAATACAAAAAATAAAAAACAAACACCTACCCTACTATGAACATAAACATATTCGAACAGTTCTCAAGCCCTGAACTACTATTAATTCCCACCGCCACCCTGTCAATACTAATCCCAATCATGCCAATCCACCACAAACCTAAACTTACAGGAAATCGAACAACGACCCTCATCTCCTGACTCCTAAAGATAGTTATGATAAACATAACCAACCAGCTAACCAAAAATGGACAAAAATGAAACCGAGTATTAACTGGCCTATTGATAATAATCCTACTATCAAACCTGGTAGGGCTTATACCATATACATTTACACCAACCTCCCAGCTATCTATAAACATAGCCATAGCCATTCCACTATGATTAGCCACCGTAATTACCGGAATAACAAAAAAACCATCAATCGCCCTAGCCCACATACTCCCAGAAGGGTCCCCAACCACACTTATTCCTTTTATAATTATAATTGAAACTATTAGCATACTAATACGACCCTTAGCCCTAGGGGTACGACTTACAGCTAACATTACAGCCGGCCATCTATTAATAACTATGGTCAGCTCAGCCGCACTAAACTTCATAAACACACACATCACCATTAGCATGCTAACATGAACCCTGCTACTATTGCTCACACTACTAGAACTAGCAGTAGCCTGTATCCAAGCATATGTATTCGCACTACTAATTATCCTATACCTACAAGAAAACACATAATGACCCACCAACTCCACCAGTATCACCTAGTTGACCCAAGCCCGTGACCATTAACAGGAGCCATCGGCTCCCTTCTTATAGCCTCAGGACTAGCCATTTGATTTCACACTAACACTACAACAGTACTCAAAATTGGCCTGCTAACAATTATACTTACTATGATTCAATGATGACGAGATATAGTACGAGACAGTACTTACCAAGGACACCACACAAAAGGTGTCCAAAAAAATATACGATACGGTATAATTCTTTTCATCACATCAGAAGTATTCTTCTTCCTAGGGTTCTTCTGAGCCCTATACCACATTAGCTTAGTCCCAACACCAGAACTAGGAGCAGAATGACCCCCAACGGGCATTATCCCCCTCAACCCGATAGAAGTACCCCTACTCAATACAGCAGTTCTACTATCATCCGGAGCAACTATTACATGATCACACCACACAATAGTGGCCGGTAATAAAAAAGAATCTATCTACGCACTAATAACAACCGTCATATTAGGCATCTACTTCACAGCTCTACAAACATCAGAATATGTGGAAACCCCCTTCACCATCTCAGACAGTGTGTACGGCTCATTATTTTTCGTAGCAACAGGATTTCACGGCCTACATGTCATAATCGGAACATCTTTCTTAATAATCTGCTTACTCCGCCTTACCTTACATCACTTTACAACGGCCCACCACTTCGGGTATGAAGCAGCGATCTGATACTGACACTTCGTCGATATCGTATGACTATTCCTATATATCTCAGTATACTGATGAGGTTCCTATTTCTTTAGTATATCGTACAAATGCCCTCCAAGCATTAAGTCCCCGCAGGGAAGAAATAATTAACCTCATCACCCTTATCTCTATAGCCGCACTAACAACAACACTATTATATGTAATCAACATCCGCATTATCACCAAACCAGACATTAATAAACTCTCCCCGTACGAATGCGGATTTGACCCCATAGGAAATGCTCGCACCCCCATCTCTATTCAATTCTTCCTAGTTGCCATCTTATTTATTTTATTTGACTTAGAAATCATTCTCTTACTACCAATCCCATGAAGCATAAACACCAATCCGCCTAACACCGCTATCATACTTACCATCACCCTTCTAACAATTCTTACACTAGGACTCATATATGAATGACTCCGAGGGGGCCTGGAATGAACAGAATACTGCGGTAGTCTAAACAGACATCTGATTTCGACCCAGAAGAACTTATAAATAAGCCCCAGTAATGGAACTAACTAAAATCACCCTATACACAGCCTTTACAATCACTATCATAAGCCTATCAACACAACAAAAACATCTAATATTAGCCCTGATATGCGTAGAAGCAATAGCACTTATTATATTTACAATATTAGTAGTATTAACATCAACCTCCCTAGTCATGTCACAAATTCCTATGCCAACAATTATGCTCTCTATCTCAGTATGCGGAGCAGCTGTCGGCCTAAGCCTTGTTGTCGCAATTACCCGAACTCGTGGAAACGATTTCCTAAAAAACCTAAATCTACTGTAATGCTTAAAATTATCTATATAACCCTAATATTAATCCCTACTACCCTGGCACTAAAACCAAAAATACTCTATACAGCAACAACTTCTTATGCATTTATACTAGCCCTAATTAGTATAAGTTTACTAGAGCCTTCCTCCAATACACATCTCTATCTAGATCACACCTCAGCCCCACTATTCACACTCTCCTACTGGCTACTACCACTAACAATAATTGCCAGCCAAAACATATTAAAAATAGAACCGCTACAACGACAACGCACGCTTCTAACAACACTCATTATACTTCAAAGTACTATCGCCCTCACATTTACAGCCTACAACCTAACCCTAATATATATTATATTCGAAGCCACACTTATCCCAACCCTTATCATTATTACACGATGAGGACAACAAGCCGAACGGTTAACTGCAGGCACATACTTCATATTATATACCCTAACAACATCAATACCGCTACTAATAACAACCCTACACCTATATAATATATCTCATACCCCAACGCTCTTCATACAAATAACACAACCAACTAATCAACTAACAGAACTTATACTATGACTAGGATGCCTAACGGCCTTCCTAGCCAAAATACCAATCTACGGACTCCACCCGTGATTACCAAAAGCACATGTAGAAGCCCCCATTGCCGGATCCATAGTACTAGCAGCAATCCTATTAAAACTGGGCGGATACGGCATTATTCGAATAATACAAACCCTCCCAGTAATAAAAACAGACATATTCTTACCATTTATTGTTCTTTCCTTGTGAGGAGCAACGCTAGCTAACTTAACCTGCCTACGACAGACAGACCTAAAATCACTTATCGCCTATTCATCTATTAGCCACATAGGCTTAATTATCGCTGCCATTATAATTCAAACACAATGAAGCTTATCCGGAACAATAGCCCTAATAATTGCCCACGGATTCACTTCATCAACACTTTTCTGTCTAGCTAACTCCTCTTATGAGCGAACCAAGACCCGAATTATAATTCTCACACGGGGATTACACAACACCCTGCCTATAATAACAGCTTGATGACTTCTGACTAACTTAATAAACATCGCCACACCCCCTGGTATAAACTTCACTGGTGAACTAATAATCGCATCCTCTATATTTAACTGATGTCCAACAACAATCATTATGTTTGGACTATCAATACTAATCACAGCATCCTACTCCCTCCATATATTTCTTTCAACACAAATAAATACACCTCTGTCAAACACTAAAACTCAGCCAACCCACTCACGGGAACACCTACTAATACTTCTACACATCACCCCCCTAATCCTTATTTCACTAAAACCTGAACTAGTTATTTAAAGTGTGCGTAATTTAAAAAAAATATCAAACTGTGACCCTGACAATAGGAGACACTCCTCACACACCTGAGGGCGCACTAAGACCTGCTAACTCTTTAATCCGGAAATAATCCCCGGCTCCCTCTACCAAAGGATAATAGCATTCCACTGGTCTTAGGCACCAAAATCCTTGGTGCAAATCCAAGTGGTAGAATATGAGCCTAATAACCCCAACAACTACATTAACCATTTTCCTATCTCTAGTCATCTCTATTATACAACAATCAACATCACAGAACAAAATCAAAAACAGCCTAATACTACTATTTATAGTTAGCCTAATACCAGTTAACCCACTATTAAAAACCAACTTAAAACTTACCCTTTCATCTCCACCCCTGATCACAACTGCAACAGAAAACATTAACATTTCAATTACACTAGACATGCCCTCACTTTTATTTATACCAATTGCCTTATTCATCACATGGTCCATCGCAGAATTCTCAACCTGATATATGTATACTGACCCAAAAATAAATAAATTTCTTAAATATCTCTTAGCTTTTCTCATTGCAATAATAACAATCATTACAGCAAACAACATATACCAGCTTTTTATCGGATGAGAAGGGGTGGGAATTATGTCCTTCCTCCTAATCGGCTGATGAAGCGGACGCTCAAATGCCAACGCAGCAGCACCACAAGCCATTATCTACAACCGCATCGGAGATATTGGCCTAATTATAACAACCGCCTGACTAATAGCCTCATCCTCAATTAACATTCAAGAATTACTATCACAATACGAAACAACGCATACCATCCCAATACTTGGATTACTTGCTGCAGCAACAGGAAAATCCGCACAATTCGGGCTCCACCCGTGACTACCATCAGCAATAGAAGGACCAACACCAGTGTCAGCCCTCCTACACTCCAGCACAATAGTTGTAGCAGGAGTCTTCCTACTAATCCGACTTCACCCTATTCTGTGTAATAGCAAAAATATAATAACTATTTGCCTAATCCTGGGCGCAACCACAACCATATTTGCCGCTGCGGCAGCGACAACACACATAGATATTAAAAAAATCATTGCACTATCAACCACAAGCCAACTAGGCCTAATAATAACAATAATCGGGTTAAATCAACCAGCCCTGGCCTTCATACACATAACCACCCACTCATTCTTCAAGGCTCTTTTATTCTTATGCTCTGGGTCATTTATCCATAGTTTAAACAATGAACAAGATGTACGAAAAATGGGGGGCCTAATAAAAACCTCCCCAATAACCGCCTCATTCCTTACCATCGCTAACTTTTCACTTATTGGAACACCATTTCTATCGGGGTTTTACTCAAAAGACACCATCATCGAAACAATAATAAATTCCCACACCAACTCCTGAACTCTTACAATCACACTAATCGCCACCATCTTATCCGCATCCTATAGCACAAAAATTATTCTAACTACATTAACAGGACACCCCCACACAAACCATAGCACTAATAAAGAAGCAAAAGCAACTGTTAGCCCTTTATCCCGACTAATAATAATATCCATTACAGCAGGGACTATAACAAAAATCTCAACATTACAAACCACAACAACAATCACTATACCAAAAATTGTCAAACTAATAGCACTAATCGCCACTCTAACAGGAATAATCCTATCAAAAGACCTACTACATATAACCAACTACTCAAAACCTCGAAACTCCAATACACTTAACCTCTTTTTCAACCAACTCGCCTTTTTTAACATCCCCCATCGAACCCTCACAATAAGCATATTAAAAAATAGCCAAAAAACCTCAACAGAACTGGTTGATCTTTGAACTCTAGAGATCTGAGGGCCAAAAGGCCTAATACATACACTCACCCCTATAGTTCACCTAACAACACAACAAAAAAACATGATCAAAACCTACATAACCACATTCACTCTAACCACCATTATCTGCATCATTATAATTATACCCTAAAAGGCCGCAATACCCCTAACCGCGACCAACTAAGAATCACAAGAATTGAAAACAAAACCACCAACAAACCCCAAGAACAAACAATTAAACCAGCACCTCCATCACAGTAAAAAACACCACCCCCATTAACCTCCATACACATCATATCCTCTCAACTAAAATAAACTAATAACCCTCCCCCAAACCACCCCCCACAGAAAATAACAACAACAGCAAACACAAAAATAACTAAACACTTATACCAATCAATCTTTAAAACACCCATTTCACCCTTCTCCACACTCACACAGTAACCAAAAATCACAACCAAACCCCCCAAATACACAATATACATCACTAGGGCCGCAAATGTACGACCAAGCATAACCATAAAAATACAACAAAAAAAAGAAACCCCTATAAGAGAAATCACCCCATGATAAGGAACAAAAGTCACACCTAAGACTACAACCCCAAAAACAACTAACACCAAGACCAAACCAAATAAATAATTTATAACAGTCATTATTCTTGCTCTTTCGAGACCTGCGGTCCGAAAAACCACCGTTGTAATCAACTACAAAAATGTCCAACCAACACACACTACTACTATTCAACCTATTACCAGTAGGCCTCAATATCTCAACCTGATGAAATTTCGGATCCCTACTACTAACTTGCACAATCCTACAAGTTATCACCGGGTTTTTTCTAGCAATTCACTACACAGCCAACATCGACCTAGCCTTCTCATCAGTTATCCACATTACACGAGATGTGCCTTACGGATGAATTATACAAAATACACATGCAATTGGCGCATCCATGTTTTTTATCTGCATCTACACCCACACAGCACGAGGACTATACTACGGCTCATACTTAAACAAAGAAGTGTGACTGTCAGGAACTACTTTACTAATTATCCTAATAGCTACAGCCTTCTTTGGCTACGTACTACCATGAGGACAGATATCTTTCTGAGCGGCAACAGTAATTACAAACTTACTAACTGCCATCCCCTACCTAGGAAATACCCTTACAACCTGACTCTGGGGCGGATTTTCAATTAATGACCCAACCCTCACCCGGTTCTTTGCTCTACACTTCATTCTACCATTCATTATCATCTCTTTATCTTCAATCCACATCATACTTCTACACACAGAGGGGTCAAGCAATCCGTTAGGGACAAACTCAGATATTGACAAAATTCCATTCCACCCATATCACTCATACAAAGATATACTACTTTTAACTATTATAATCACTGTGCTATTCGTTATCATATCATTTACCCCAGACATATTCAATGACCCAGAAAATTTTTCAAAGGCTAACCCAATAGTAACACCACAACACATCAAGCCAGAATGATACTTTCTGTTTGCCTACGGCATTCTACGATCCATCCCAAATAAACTTGGGGGGACAATCGCCCTAATCCTGTCAATTATAATTTTACTTACAATACCATTCACCCACACTTCATATGTGCGATCAATAACCTTCCGCCCATTAGCACAACTAACATTTTGAGTTCTAATCGCCACCTTCATCATAATCACATGAACCGCAACTCAGCCCGTAGAAACACCATTCACCACAATCGGCCAAATCACCTCCACTATATACTTCACATTTTTTATTATCACCCCTATATTGGGGTGATCAGAAAACAAAATCTCAACCGCCAACACCTGCTCAAGTAGCTTACAACTTAAAGCATTGTTCTTGTAAACCAAAGCCGGACTTGATCCCTAGAGCATTCAAAGAAGGAAACCCATCTCTAGCCCCCAAAGCCAGAATTTTAACTTAAACTATTCTCTGGAAATAAAAGCTCTCCAGGACCCCCCCCCCTACCCCCCCCTACCACTACCCAGTTTCGACTAATGTACTTGACTACATTTTAGTCTTTACTTTGCTATGTATAATCATACATTAATGGCTTGCCCCATTCATATAAGCTCGTAACCTTCAGTAATTATCTGTTGAGTCAATTTGCCTAATGGACAAACCTGTTCTCCCTCATTTTTTAACGTTCCATTCATATGTAAGGGTTCCTATTCTTGGTAACCATGACTATCCTGTTCCAAATGGGGTCCCATGCCCTAGCCCTGCCCGTGAAATCCTCTATCCTTCCTTCCTAGATACACAGTCCTGCGTTTCACGGACATAGATCGTAACTCCTCCCAATATGCCTTTTAACAGGCCACTGGTTACACCTTCAAGATCATCTCAACGGCCCGGAACCATCCCTCCCTACTTGCTTTTTAAGAGGCCTTTGGTCGCACCCTTTATATTGGTACATTCACCCTCATGTTCTTATCACGTATGCCAGCTCCACCCCTGGTTGTTTTTTTTATCTCTACCTTTCACCTTACACCTCGATGCTCGTTACCGTTACCCCTCACCGGGGTAGACATCCCAGTCCGGGTGGCGCGCGATTCTTGGCCTGGCACATTCCCTATATGGATACATCTCTTAATGCTTTGTAGACATATTTTTCTCTTGTCCCGAAATCCCCACAAAATTTTATTATAGAATTCCCGTTGTAAAAAATTTTTTTTAGCCCTAATTAAAAAAAATCGAAATAACGCATACGAAAAACTACAATAAACCCCCGTATCCTAAGATACACCTTAAACTACTCACATTTCTACCCCCCTCCTTATTATTATTAAATTTCGGGTTCTAATTTATTAATCCGATATTTTACTATCTTTTCTCGCCGGAGGATCCTATATAAAAATAGTTCCCCCTCAGAGATAATGATGTTTCCTCCTAATATATTAAAGTACT